ACGATGAGATAGAATGCAATAGAAACAAGGATAGCGAACGGGTTACCTACTCCTAAGGGTCAAAGCAAGCCTTTTAATTCTATTCTTTATTCTTACATTAAAGAATGAATCAAATCTCCCCAAGTAGGATTCGAACCTACGACCAGTCGGTTAACAGCCGACCGCTCTACCACTGAGCTACTGAGGAACAAGGGGAGATTCGACCTCCTAGAGTTCAACTCCCGCTCTCAACCCATGAACAATATGAGTCCGAAGCTTCTTTCGTAACTCCCAGAATTTCTTCGTAGTGGCTCCGTTCCATGCCTCATTTCATAGGGAAGTCCAAAGTGGTTCTATTTCATTCTATTTCACTTCCTAGCACTTCCTATCATTTAATATCCATCCCTTTGGTCTTATTGACATAAGAGATGCCATTTATAGTCTATCTCTTTCTATATATGGAAAGTCAAGAAATTCTCATCGAAACATCGAGAAATTGTGCATATAGAAAACTCTAAAGAAAGAAAAAAGGAGACCCATGCCATGATTTTCAAATCTTTTCTACTTAGTAGTCTAAGTTTCTCGATGAGGATAATTAATTCGGTCGTTGTGGTCGGACTCTATTATGGATTTCTGACCACATTCTACATAGATCCCTCTTAGATCTTCTTTCTCCAATCTTGGGTTAGGGAAGAAGGAGATATTCGCGACTACTGGTGGTTTCATTATGGGGCAGCTCATGATCTTCATATCGATCTATTATCCACCTCCGCATCTATTCTTTCTTAGCTAAACGGGTGGAAGATCCATCCAATTTGGTTATATCATGAACTCGAAAAACGGATCTGAATGTGACTGAAATGCACGATCTTCACAGGTATCACTTTTCACGATACCTAAACCTAAAAGGTGGAATAGCGATTTTCGAACCATTTCCTATAAGAGAATGGTTTCCATTACTTTGAGAAATGGATTCTATATCAAACTATAGCTATTGCATTAAAGAAGAAAAGAAACTAATAGAAGTCGAAGATGCGGAATGGTAGTGAATAGAGAAAAAGATTCTTCTGATTTTCTTGTTCCTGAAAATATTCTATCTATCTCCTAGACGCTGTAGAGAATTGAGAATTTTCATGTCTTTCAATTCTCGTACTCGTAATTGGAAAGTTACGGAAGGAGATCCATCATTTTGCAATGAAAACACCATAAAAAACTCTGGACAATTTCGAAATCAGACCAAGCGTCTTAATACATATGCAAAAAAATGCATTATTGGCCCACCATTGATTACAAGATTTAGCTTTTATGAATCGCTATTGCTTTGATACGAATAATGGCAGTCGTTTCAGTATGTTAAGGATACAGATGTATCCACAATTCATTTAGAGTTACTTAATAGCCTATTTCTTATACTATATCTCTCTCCCGTGAAATTCTCGAGCCGAAAGATGGATGCATATGCTGTGTTTCATTTTGCTAAATGATATCAATTAAATTGTGTATCAATTCTATAAATTGGATATAGCAATAAATAAATCAGCAAAATTCTTTTATTTTAGATAGAAGAAACATTTCTTCTATCTAAAATAAAAGAATGTACCCTTCTATCCAAATCCAATTTGCATCGATAAAATAAATCCAAATTATAGATTCCAGCAGTAGATGAATAATTGCAAATTTTTGTGTGTACGAGATTCGAATAACTTCAAAATAACTGACATAATTTTTTATTTTTCCTGATCAGAAAAATACATGAAAAAGAAAGGAGGTAGAAAAATTTTTTGATTTATGGTTAAAGAAGAAAAACAAGAAAACAGGGGTTCTGTTGAATTTCAAGTATTCAGTTTCACCAATAAGATACGGAGACTTGCTTCACATTTGGAATTACACAAAAAAGATTTTTCATCGGAAAGAGGTCTACGAAGACTTTTGGGAAAACGTCAACGTTTGTTGGCTTATTTGGCAAAGAAAAATAGAGTACGTTATAAGAAATTAATAAGTCAGTTGGATATTCGGGAGAAGTAATTTAATCGTTCGAATTTTTTTCTTATTTTATTAGTAGTCTTATAGTAGTCTTAGATTTTGCATTTTGATGAGCCTCGTTTTGAGGAATTCATGGAATAATGAATTAAGGAAGAAAAAAGAATAAGAACAAGGAGACATAACATAAAAAAAAGAATAGATAAGACGATATTCGCCCTCCCCCCACATATTTAATTTCTTCTCCTATACAAAAACCAGCAAGACCTACTCCATTGATAATTCCATCAATAACACCTTTATCAAAAAAATGCGTTAGTTCGGCAAATCTTCTTATACCCAGGATAAAGAGCCTATTATAGAAAACATCTATATAACCGCGATTATATGACCAGCTGTATACCTTTTTTTTTACTTGATCCAAAAAGTTCTTTTTGGGATTCCCTTTTACAAGGGAATTTTTAAAATTCAAATTCTGAAAAAAAGAATAAGCGGACCCATAGCATATATATGCTATGAATAGACCAAAAATAGCTAAACTTACAGAAGAAATTGCATTAGTGAGAAATTCATATGAATTTATAGAAGAATTAGAACTTTCCTGGAAAAAGCTTATTGAAGGGGTTAACCACTTTGATAATATGGTTAACTCCGATGTTCCATTATCCATTACTCCATTATCAAAATGGATTCCTATGGATCCAATGAACAAAGTAAAAAGCAGTAATATAAGAAGAGGAAATAGCATAGTATTTCCAGTTTCGCGAGGATAGACAAAAGTATTTTTAGCTCCAAAGGAAGTACTAAAGAATCCTATTCTATTTCTTGTATTATCAGGAATTTTTGGTATATTTTGGGAAAAAAAAGAAACTCCGCTCTTCATTGTTGATAAAACAAAATCTCTATTGACTCCTTTGGGTATGTTTTTTCCCCATAAGGATATTGAATGCAACGAACCTTCTTTAGTACTACTGTAATTTTGAAAATGAACACGCAAATACCCATCAAAAGTAAGTAAATATATTCGAAACATATAAAATGCAGTTAATCCTGCAGTAAAAGAAGCTATTATTCCAAAAAAAGGTGAATACAACCAACTATTACTAAGGATTTCATCTTTGGACCAGAAGCAAGCAAGAGGTGGAATACCACAAAGAGAAAGTGTACCCAATAAAAAAGTCGTTCTTGTAATAGGAACATATTTTTTTAAACCACCCATAAGAACCATATTTTGACTTTTATCTGGTGAATATCCAACAAGAGGTTCCATTGAATGAATAATGGATCCGGATCCCAAGAACAATAAAGCTTTCGAATAAGCATGAGTGATCAAATGGAATAAAGCTGCTTGATAAGAACCTATACCTAGAGCTAACATCATATAACCCAATTGAGACATTGTAGAATAGGCTAAGCTTCTTTTAATATCTCTCTGAGCAAGAGCTAAAGTCGCTCCTAAGAAAAGTGTTATTGTACCTACTAAGGAAATGAAACTCATTATGAAAGGTATGGATATGAAAAGAGGAAGAAGTCGAGCTAGAAGAAAAATCCCCGCAGCAACCATAGTTGCTGCGTGTATAAGAGCCGAAATGGGAGTGGGTCCTTCCATAGCATCGGGTAACCATACGTGAAGAGGGAATTGTGCAGATTTTGCAACTGCACCAAGAAATAATAAAAAAGCACACAAAATAGTAAGTAATGAATTAATCCCATTATTAGGAATCCAGTTATTAGCTATTTTGAACAAATCCCGAAACTCTAAACTACCTGTTATCCAAAAAAAACCTAAAATTCCTAATAACAAACCAAAATCCCCTACACGATTAGTTACAAAAGCTTTTTGACAAGCACTCGCTGCAATTGGTCGTGTAAACCAAAAGCCTATCAATAAATAGGAACACATTCCCACAAGTTCCCAAAAAAAATAAATTTGTATCAAATTGGAACTAGTAACCAATCCCAACATGGAAGTATTAAAAAAACTTATATAAATGAAAAATCTCAAATATCCCTCATCGTGAGACATATAATCGTCACTATAAATAAGAACCAAGATTCCTACAGTAGTAATTAGTATTAACATAATAGAAGTAAGGGGGTCGATCAAGTATCCAAATTCTAAGGAAAAATCATTATTGATGGTCCAAGACCATAAATATTGATAGATAGAACTCCCTTTTATTTGTTGAATAGACAGGTGAACTGAGAATACCAGAGCTATACTTAAGAGTAAAACACTAGGAAAAGCCCATATGCGACGAAGATTTTTTGTTGCTGTCGGAATAAGAAAAAGCCCCAACCCCATTGACATAATAACTGGAAGTGGGAGAAGAGGGATTACCCAGGCATATTGATATGTATGTTCCATAAGAAAAGAAATAGCAATTTTTTGTTGAAATTTATAGTTCTTTTTTTCTATAAAATTGTTTCCGATTCACCAAACCTATTCTTATTTCTTTCTGAAGGAATTAAAAAACAAAATAAGAATAAGAAAAAATACTGGAATTCTGATTTTTTTCAAAATTTGTCTCATTGAAATATTCAAAAAATCAGAATGGGTTTAGTTGCTTAAATTAAAAAAGTTAATCAAAGAATTTCGTTATTTAGTTATTAGATAAAAAAAGATATTTATTAAAATACAAAATAAAATTGAATCAGTTTACTTTCTATTCCTATTCTTTTTTTTATTTCTTTCTGTTAAAATGAAATAGCTCTCTTATTTCGTAACTGATTGATTGAATTTCAACTATACTTTATATTTATGGGAAATTCTCGAATATTCTTTACTTCATATAAAATAGAAATCCTAATGACTAGAATTATCTAAGTTTTAGAAGAATGTCTTGTTTAAGAGACTAATTATTTTTTTATTTTGATATTTTGACAGGAATTCCATTCTTGAATATCTTCTCAACTTAATTAACTATTTGAATTTTACCTTCGTTTTCTCTCCTCATATTATATGAGGGCTTATCGCCCATACCTTAGATTTCTATATGGAGTATATTTGATATATAAATTGATTTAAATAGAAAACCTTTTTATATAATATATCTTTATATATATTGTATATTATTAAAACAAAGTCTAAAATATATATGAAAAATACGCGAAAAACTCTTGTCTTATCCACATTAGACAAAATGAAATAAAAAATAATTTCAAATTTCATTATCTTTCAGTATCTAAGTATAAATACTAAGAAAAAACAGAAAGAAGGATTGATTTGTGGCAATAGATGTCTTTCACATACAACTAGAAAAAATTAATTTCTCTTTTGAATGGCAGTTCCAAAAAAACGTACTTCGATGTCAAAAAAGCGTATTCGTAAAAATATTTGGAAGAAAAAAACTTATTTTTCCATAGTACAATCTTATTCCTTAGCAAAATCAAGATCATTTTGGAGCGGCAACGAGCATCCAAAACCAAAAGGTTTTTCTGGGTAACAAACAAATAATCAGGTTTTGGAATAATCTGAATTGACCGATCTCAAAGAAATTCCAATTATTTAATATGAATGAATAATTTGGATTTATTAATGAATGTACTTTTATGTGTCGAATTCCTGGGTACAATATTCTTAGAACTAATCCCTCTGTTATTCTGTTATATAGAACAAAAGTTTTGGTATATTGTGTCCTCAGTATTCTTTTTTCCTATCAAAGAACTTTTGATAATAGAATCCTCCTAATTTTTTATGAGGATTCCATTATCAAAAGTAGAGTATTCTTGCAATAGGATTTCGAATTTCTACCTATCTTATTCAAAATTCACAAAAAAATCGGTTTAGGACTGGTAAATCATATTAATAAGAGCGTAAAGGCTTTGACTCTAGAAACTTTTCAAAATAAAGAACTCTTTGTATTTAATGATGAAATTCTAATTTTCCTAAATTCTATGGATTCTCCCAATCTCGACGATTCGAGAGAAAATAACTATTATTCTTTTAAGTTAACTATTATTTCAAGTTAGCCGCCATGGTGAAATTGGTAGACACGCTGCTCTTAGGAAGCAGTGCTCAAGCATCTCGGTTCGAGTCCGAGTGGCGGCATTCTCGAAAAAGAATACAATAGATTATAAAATTGATTCAATTCGAAATTTCCAATTTTGTAATGGGACCTTCTCCTTATGCTATTTGCAACTTTAGAACATATACTAACTCATATCTCTTTCTCAACTATTTCAATTGTGATTACGATTCATTTGATAACCTTATTAGTTCGTGAACTTAGGGGATTACGTGATTCGTCAGAAAAAGGAATGATAGCTGCTTTTTTCTCTATAACAGGATTCTTAGTTTCTCGTTGGATTTCTTCGGGACATTTTCCATTAAGTAATTTATATGAGTCATTGATCTTCCTTTCATGGGCTCTGTATATTCTTCATACTATTCCTAAGATCCAGAACGCTAAAAATGATTTAAGCGCAATAACTACGCCGAGTACTATTTTAACGCAAGGCTTTGCTACGTCAGGTCTTTTAACTGAAATGCATCAATCTACAATACTAGTACCTGCTCTCCAATCTCAGTGGTTAATGATGCATGTCAGTATGATGTTACTAAGCTATGCAACTCTTTTGTGCGGATCCTTATTATCCGCCGCTCTTCTAATCATTAGATTTCGAAAGAATTTCGATTTCTTTTCTAAAAAGAAAAAAAAAAAATTACTTAAAACATTTTTATTTAGTGAGATTGAATATTTCTATGCAAAAAGAAGTGTTTTAAAAAACACCTCTTTTCCTTCATTTCCAAATTATTACAAATATCAATTAACTGAGCGTTTGGATTCTTGGAGTTATCGTGTTATTAGTATAGGGTTTACCCTTTTAACCATAGGTATTCTTTGTGGAGCAGTATGGGCTAATGAGGCGTGGGGATCCTATTGGAATTGGGATCCTAAGGAAACTTGGGCATTTATTACCTGGACCATATTTGCAATTTATTTACATAGTAGAACAAATCCAAACTGGAAGGGTACGAATTCTGCATTTGTAGCTTCGATAGGATTTCTTATAATTTGGGTCTGCTATTTTGGTATCAATCTTTTAGGAATAGGTTTACATAGTTATGGTTCATTTACATTACCATCTAAATAATTACATAACATAAAACATTCATAAAATGAAGGTTTTTTCCCATTTTTGTTTGATTTGAGAACCCCTTTGAACGTCTTTTCAAGGGGGTTCCCAAAAATTCAAAATAGATCTAATTAGACTTTTTTACTTTTTTCGGAATTTTTTGGTTTTTCCATTATGAAATATAGAGCGGACTAGTTAAAAAAAGAAAATCCTATTTAGGATAATAATTGGATAAGAGAGCCTCTACCCTGTCAACGGATAGCGAGAGAACAAAATCTGGATAAATACCAATTCCTATTACTGGTAAAAAGATACAGATTAAAATAAAGAGTTCTCGTGGTCCAGAATCCACCAAATTTGCGTTTGGAACATTAAATAACTTGTATCCATAGAACATCTGGCGTAACATAGATAATAAATAAATAGGAGTTAATATCATTCCAATTCCCATTACAAAAGTAATTAGCATTTTTGGCATTAACATAAATTTTGGACTAGTAATTAGTCCAAAAAATACTACTAATTCTGCAACAAAACCGCTCATTCCTGGTAAGGCAAGAGAAGCCATTGAAAAGCTACTAAACATAGTAAACATTTTTGGCATTGGTATAGATATCCCTCCCAGTTCTTCGAGATAAACAAGACGCATTCTATCACAAGCCGTTCCTGCCAAGAAAAATAGTGTAGCACCGATAAATCCATGGGATAATATTTGTAAAATAGCTCCATTTAGTCCAATGTTGGTTATGGAACCAATTCCTATAATTATGAAACCCATGTGAGATACGGAGGAATAGGCTATTCTTTTTTTGAAATTTCGTTGACCAAGAGAAGTTGAAGCTGCATAGATTATTTGCACCGCTCCTATTATTACCAACCAGGGGGAAAATAGATAATGAGCATGAGGTAACAATTCCATATTGATCCGAATCAATCCATATGCTCCCATCTTTAATAGGATTCCCGCTAAAAGCATACATGTACTGTAATGTGCTTCCCCGTGGGTATCTGGTAACCACGTATGTAGCGGTATAATCGGCAATTTGACAGCATAAGCAATAAGGAAGCCAAAATAAAGTAGTATTTCCAATGTTGCAGGGTATGATTGATTAATCAATCGTTCCAAGTCTAATGTTGGTTCGTTGGAACCATATAAGCCCATACCCAGAACTCCGATTAAGAAAAAAATGGAACCGCCTGCAGTATACAAAATAAACTTGGTAGCTGAATATAGACGCCTTTTTCCCCCCCACATGGATAAAAGTAAGTAAACAGGAATTAATTCTAACTCCCACATGATAAAAAAAAGTAAAAGGTCTCGTGAAGAAAATAATCCTATTTGACCGCTATACATTGCTAGCATCAGGAAATAGAATAATCGCGAATTCCGGGTAATTGGCCAAGCCGCTAAAGTAGCTAAAGTAGTGATAAATCCTGTCAATAAAATAGATCCTAATGAAAGTCCATCGATTCCCAATCTCCAGTGGAAATCAAAAACATCTATCCAATTAGAATCCTCCCTTAATTGCATTAAGGGATCCTCTAATTGGAAATGATAACAGAATGCATAAGTCATTAGAAGGAATTCTAATAAACAAATAGATATAGTATACCACCTAACGATTTTGTTTCCTTTATGGGGTAAAAAGAAAATAAATGAACCTGCAAATATCGGCAAAACAACAAGTATTGTTAACCAAGGAAAATAACTCATGATAAAGTAATAAAGACAAGATACGTTTTGACCAGAAAAGCCCATGCTCGATTATTTTGAGCACAGGCTTCTTCGGTAAAGAGGAATCAGACGATTCAAGTGGAGTTTTTTGTAACGTATCAATAAGATAGAGCCATGCTGCGGGTTGTTTCAGGCCCTAAATAAACGCGGACACTTAAAAAATCTGTTGGGCAGGCGGATTCGCATCTCTTACAACCCACACAATCTTCGGTTCTCGGCGCAGAAGCAATTTGCTTGGCTTTACATCCATCCCAAGGTATCATTTCTAATACATCTGTTGGACAAGCTCGTACACATTGAGTGCATCCTATACATGTATCATAAATTTTTACAGAATGTGACATTGGATCTAGAAATTTTCCTTTTCAACATAACAATTTTCGATCTGGTAAAAATGAAATTAGTACTATATAAGTTATATGTATTGTAGACACCAGACGAAGCAATGGTTTATCCAAACTTTAATAAATAATGCAATATATTTCTTAATCTGTTTGTGAGAAAGCGTGAAAAGAGCCAAGAGACTTGAATTTAAGGCTTCAACAGTCATAATTATACGAATTCTACATACTAATTCGAATTAGCCAATAAATTAGCTATTATCTTTGCAATATAAATTATTGCAATTTGAATATTGCAATATCAATGAATTGCAAAAATGCAAAATTCAATAAGTAAAAAAGAATACTCTGAAATAACCTACTTCAAAAATGGGTATTCTCAAATAAAAATAAGAAAAGAAGACTTGAATTTTATTAATCTTAATGTTCCATATTATTATATATGCGCCTTTGTTTAGAGAATTCTATGTCTAATTATTCAAAAAATTCGATTGATTGATACGAGTTGATTTCCTGTTACGATGGATGGAAGAAAGAATGGATAGTCCAATAGCTGCTTCAGCCGCCGCAAGGGCTATAACAAAAATAGCGAAAATGTCTCCTTTTAATTGGCGACTGTCAAATAGAGCAGAAAATGTTACGAGATTTAGATTAATTGAATTCAGTATAAGTTCAAGACATATTAGAGCTCTAACCATGTTTCGGCTTGTAATCAATCCATAGATACCAATCGAAAATAAATAGACACTCAAAAAAAGTACATGCTCAAACATCATTAACTAACTCCTTATCAATCTCGATTCATTTCAATATGAGGACAAGAATTGAACCGATTCAATTAATTAGAATAGAACAATTACGCAACAAAAGAGAAAAGAAAGTATTTGTTGTGTTGACAGTAGATGGATTTTACTAAATCAAAATTGTTTTATTCTTTAGTTATTTTTTTAGATTTGAAATTCTAAGAATTTATTATTGTCTAGCCATAGTAATTGCACCTATTAAAGAAACTAGAAGAATTAGGGAAATGAGTTCAAACGGAAGATAAAAATCGGTTGCTAAATGAATCCCAATTTGTTGAACGTTATTTATGAGACCCTGTTCTACTATTTGGTTTGATCTTGTAGTCCAAAGAATTCCATACCATGACGTATCTGGGATAGTAGTCATTAGTGAAAAAGGAATAGTTATAGAAACGAGTGAAGTAAACCCATCTCCAATAGTCCAATAATTCTTATCTTTAGACCACTCTGAGCCATTTACAAACATTACAGCAAATATGATCAAAACATTTATGGCTCCCACATAAATAAGAAGTTGTGCGACAGCTACAAAGTAGGAATTCAATAAAAAATAGAATAAGGATATACAAACAAGAACTAATCCCAGCGAAAAGGCAGAATAAATTGGGTTGGTAAGTAATACTACTCCTAGACCCCCTAGTAGAAGAACAAATCCCCCAAATAGCACAAGAATCTCATGTATTGGTCCAGGTAAATCCATTATGGATAAGAAGAAATTAATAGTATAAAATTTTTCATGAACTGACTAAAACTAAAAGATTCAAGGAAAGAAAAAGGGATTAGGATATTTATATAAAAATTGTATAGTTAGAAATCACATCACGAAAATCTACTCTTATTTTAAATCATGAATAATTCGTAATAAGCAGTAGTTATTAATTTTTCTTTATAGTTAGTAAAAAACTATTGGATTTTTCTAACAAAAAAATCCTAGTACCTAGTAATCAGTAATCGTTCTTGAATTCCAAGATTTTTCTTCCTCTATTTTACTTTGAGGCGAATTCCTAATTGTTTGAATTGTGTAATCTCCCATTATGGAGACTGGTAACCGACTCAAAGCAATTTGATTGTAATTCAATTCATGACGATCATAAGTAGAAAGTTCATATTCTTCAGTCATTGATAAACAGTTTGTCGGACAATATTCAACACAGTTACCACAAAATATACAAACTCCGAAATCAATACTATAATTAAGCAATTGTTTCTTTTTAATATCCTTTTCAAATCTCCAATCCACAAGGGGTAGATCTATTGGGCATACACGAACACATACTTCACAAGCAATACATTTATCAAATTCAAAGTGTATTCGCCCGCGGAAACGCTCTGATGTAATTGATTTTTCATAAGGGTAGTGAATCGTTACAGGTAAACGATTTGTGTGGGATAAGGTAATTATGAAACCTTGACCAATGTATCTTGCGGCACGTATTGTTTGTTGACCATAACTAATGAACCCAGTTATCATAGGGAACATATTCTAAATATCTATGAAAAAGGTATGTTTCTTTCTCTTGTTTGAGAGAACTTTTGTGTTGAAGATATTCTTACTGTTATTGTATTATCTTATTTATAGTGAAACTAGTTGGGAAGAAGTTGTTAATAAGAGATTGCCCAGAGAAATAGGTAAAAGAAATTTCCATCCAAGATTTAATAACTGATCCATTCTCATCCGGGGTAAAGTCCATCTTATTGTGATAGAAATGAAGAGAAATAAAAAAGCTTTAGTTAATGTAATAAGGATACTCATTATGATTTCAAAAATTCCCACAATTTTATTCATTTGGAAAAATCCAAAAAAGGATATATAGGGAATAGAAAAATTCCACCCGCCTAAGTAGAGAACAGTTACAAATAAAGAGGAAACTAATAAATTTAGGTAAGAAGCAAGATAAAATAAACCATATTTAATACCGGAATATTCGGTTTGATAACCCGCTACTAATTCTTCCTCTGCTTCTGGTAAATCAAAGGGTAATCTTTCGCATTCTGCCAAAGAAGAAATTAGAAAAACTAGAAAACCTATAGGCTGACGCCAAACATTCCATCCAAAAAAACCATATTTTGACTGTGCTTCAACTATATCAACCGTACTTGAACTGTTAGATAATCATAGTCGATGAAAACATCACAGTTCCCACCGCTATTCCAAAACCGTACATGAAACCTTAGCTTCATACGGCTCCTCTATGATCAGAAAAAAGGATTATTTCTTTTCGATCTTATCCCCCCGGCGTAGATAGAATTAGGTAAGATAAAATTGATTGGAAAGTCCTAAATTAGACCAAAGCAATTCCGTCTGCTAAAAAAAAAAAAAAGCGCTTCCGAATTGATCTTATCCTTTATATAATAAAATGACAGTTTTTTCTTGTTCAGTAATAACTTAATATTGGAATAAAACACTCGTTATAGCAATTAATAAATGAAAAGAATTGGATATTAGTTCATGACGAATTCAATTCTGTATGAATATAGATAAAAGAAAGAATAAATAAAGATCTTTTTTTGTATTGCATTCCATATCTTTTGTCCTATTCTTCTTTCCCGGGGAAGGGGATACTTAAAAAGAAAAAAGAAATAAAGGGTTAATTCGTTCTTGATAGCTATTTCCTTAACAAGTGAATGGGAATATACTCTGGATCGGAATCCGAAGAAAGTACTACTTGATCATTTCCACCAATTTCAAGTCCTTATTATGATTCCTTTTATGAGGAAAAATGTCTAATGATTTAGATTCTCTCATTACTAATCCTTCATGTACTTTAGTGTTCCTAATCCCTCACTAACTTTTTATGGATTCTTTTATATGGTTATAAGTTCTAGTAATAACTAAAAATATTCTAGTAATGAAATTCCATATCGCGAATCCTTTATTCTTGCCCGCTTCAAGATATGATGACTAATCAAACAATCTCAATCTTGGGGTAAAGAGTTTACACTGCTTATGTTTACTTCAACTTTTTCTTGTACGTAGGAAATGAGATTTTTTATTTTTACTACAAATTAATAAGCTGTTTTGTTTCACTCATATAGCTATCTAGTTTAACTTACCGACCTGAATACAGAATAAGAAAAGGAAGATAAGTATTCAATGGATTTTAGAGGAAAAGCTCCTTTTTTAACGAATCACACGTAGAGATATTGCTAGCACACAAAAAGTTAATGGTATTTCATAACTAATAGATTGAGCAGCTGCTCGTAGACCACCTGAAAAAGAATATTTATTATTTGAGCTATATCCTGCCATAAGAAGACCAATAGGAGCAATACTTGAAATGGCAATCCATAAAAAAACACCAATACTAAGATCAGCTAAAACAAAATGATATCCAAAAGGGATAACTAAAAAACTTAATAAAACGGATATGACTGCTATAGAGGGTCCAATGCTAAATAAAGGAATCTCTCCTCGGGATGGGAGGATATCCTCTTTAAAAATCAGCTTAGTTCCATCTGCTATAGCTTGAAGCAGTCCTAGGGGGCCGGCATATTCAGGACCAATACGTTGTTGTATCGATGCGGATATTTCTCTTTCTAACCACACAATTACAAGTACTTCTATTGTGATTCCCAGTAGGAGAGTCAAAATAGGTAGAATCCATATCAGTCCATAGACTTCTTTTAATAATTCCAATTTCGAAAAAGAATTGATAGTTTCTACCTCTACGCTATCTATTATCATTTCAACGATCAACTTCCCCCATAATGATATCTATACTACCTAATATCGTCATGATATCAGCCAATTTCATTTTTTTAACTAGCTGAGGAAGAATTTGTAAATTAATAAAACCGGGTGGACGAATTTTCCATCTCCAGGGGAAAAGACTATCATCTCCTACTAGATAAATTCCTAATTCGCCTTTTGGAGCTTCTACTCTTACATAAAGCTCTTGCTTTGATAATTCAAAATTTGGGGAAGGTTTTTTACCAAGAAATCTATATTCAAAATCATTCCATTCCGAATTCTTTGCTTTCTTAAAGCGTCGGGCTTCTAAATTCTCATAAGGGCCTCCAGGAATTTTCTCTACAGCCTGTTGAATAATTTTGATGGATTCCTTCATTTCACCAATTCGTACTAAATAGCGAGCTAACGAATCTCCTTCTTTTTGCCATTGGACTTTCCAATCGAATTGATTGTAAGACTCATAAGGATCAATTTTACGAAGATCCCATTGTATTCCAGAAGCTCGTAACATCGGTCCCGATAAGCCCCAATTTACAGCTTCTTCTCCGCTAATAAAACCTACTCCTTCAACTCGTTCTAAAAAAATAGGATTCTGTGTAATAAGTTGTTCATATTCAACAACTCCTCGTAAAAAATAATCACAGAAATCTAAACATTTATCCATCCATCCATAAGGTAAATCGGCAGCTACTCCTCCAATGCGAAAGTAATTATGCATCATTCGCATACCTGTAGCAGCTTCAAATAGATCATATATCAATTCTCTCTCTCTAAAAATGTAGAAAAAAGGAGTCTGTGCGCCGAGATCCGCCATAAAAGGCCCAAGCCATAACAAGTGAGAAGCTATACGGCTCAATTCTAACATAATTACCCGAATATAGCTGGCTCTTTGAGGTATTTGAATATTCTCTAAGAATTCTGGTGCATTTACCGTTATTGCTTCTGTAAACATAGTAGCTAAATAATCCCACCGTGTTACATAAGGCAAGTATTGTATAATAGTTCTGTTTTCTGCGATTTTTTCCATTCCTCTGTGTAAATAGCCTAATATGGGTTCACAATCAACAACATCTTCACCATCGAGAGTAACGATCAGTCGAAGAACACCATGCATTGATGGGTGTTGAGGGCCCATATTGACTATCATTAGATCTTTTCTTGTAGACGGTAGGCTCATATTCTTTTTTCTTCCTTAATTCATTATTCCATGAATTCCTCAAAACGAGGCTCATCAAAATGCAAAATCTAAGACTACTATAAGACTACTAATAAAATAAGAAAAAAATTCGAACGATTAAATTACTTCTCCCGAATATCCAACTGACTTATTAATTTCTTATAACGTACTCTATTTTTCTTTGCCAAATAAGCCAACAAACGTTGACGTTTTCC